AGACTGAAAGAAGAGAAAAAGAAAAGAATGAATAAAAAAATTGAAACAACTTTTGTCAATTTTTTTTTCGATTATAAACGATGGAATCGTCCATTACGATATATAAAAAATGATGAATTAGAAAATGCTTTACGCAATGAAATGTCACAATTTTTTTTTTTTACATGTAAAAGTGATGGTAAACAAAAAATCTCTTTTACATATCCACCCAGTTTATCGACTTTTTCCGAAATGCTAGAACGAAAAATTTATTTTTACATCTATGACAAAGATCTTTCTATTTATAATTCTTGGATTAATATAAATGAAAAAAAAAAGTGCAATTTTAACAATGAATTGAGAAGCCGAATCCAAATTTTAGAAAAAAATGGGGGATTTCCTAGTCTGGATATACTTGAAAAAAGAACCCTAATATGCGATGATAAAAAAAAAAAAAAATGTTTGCCGAAAGCATATGATCCTTTTTTAAATGGACCGTATCGAGGAACGATAAAAAAATTATATCCACGCGCAATTATGAATCCTTATACAGATACAGAAGATTTAGAAAAAACTTTTTTGATAAATAAGATTCATGATCTACTTCTTAATAATTCCTTAGAACTCTATCGTAAATCTTTTTTGAATTATACAGAAGAAAAAGAAATTGATAAAGCAAAATCTTTGCAATTTGTATTTGATGTAATTACAACACATACAAAAGATAAAAAAAAAATTAAAAATAAATCTATTGGAATTAGAATAGAAGAATTAACTAAAAAGGTTTCCCAATGGTCATACAAATTAACCGAGGGTTTAGAAGAAGAGGAAGAAGAATTTTTAGAAGAAGATCATGGGATTCATTCAAGAAGAGCCAAACGTGCCATAATTTATGAAGATACTGATCCGAATAGTGATGAAACAGAAGAGATAAGTTTGATACGTTACTCCAAAGAATTTGATTTTCGTCGTAATTTAATCAAAGGATCCATGCGCGCTCAAAGACGTAAAACAGTTATTTTTAACCTTTTTCAAGCAAATTTAAATTCCCCGCTTTTTTTGGATCGACTAGACAAAATATATTTTTTTTCATTTTTTGATTTTTCATTTTTTGATATAAACGAAATGAAGAATCTCATTTTTAGGAATTGGATGGGGAGAGAACAAGAATCAGAATTTGAAATTGAAAATGAAGATACAAAAGAAGAAAATAAAAAAAAAGATCAAAATGAAGAAGAACCAGAAAGATCAGAAATTTTGGATAGTCTTCTATATACTCAAGCAATAAGAGCTTTTACGTTAATAATCCAATCTTTTCTTAGAAAATACATGATATTGCCTTTATTAATCATAGCTAAAAATATTTCACGTATTTTATTATTCCAAGTACCGGAATGGCACGAGGATTTTAAGAAATGGAATAAAGAAAAATATATTAAATGCACTTATAATGGTGTTCAATTATCAGAAACAGAATTTCCCCAAGATTGGTTAACGGACGGTATTCAGATAAAGATTGTACATCCTTTCTGTCTAAAACCTTGGCAAAAATCTAAGGTACGATCTCACCCTAGAGATAAAATGAAAAAAAAAAATAAAAAACAAAATTTTTGTTTTTTAACAGTTTGGGGAACGCAAACAAAACTTACCTTCGGTTCTACCCGAAAACGACCTTTTTTTTTTAAACCTATTTATAAAGAACTCAATAAAATAAATAGAAAGTTAAAAAATAAATTTATCCAAATTATAAAATTTTTAAAGAAAAAAAGAATTATAAAAGTTATAAAAGAAAAAACAAAATGGGTTATCAAAATAATTCGAGTTATAAAACTAATTATAAAAAAACTGGAGAAAATAAATACAACTTTATTTTTTGAATTTAATAAAGAAAAAATATATGAACCGAACGAAAACGAGAAAGATTTAAAAAAAAATAATAATATTATTCGCGAATCGTCTGTTCTAATTCGACCGATGAATTGGTTAAATTATTCACTAATAGAAAGAAAAATAAAAGATCTTTCTGATAAGACAATCAAAATGAAAAATCAAATTGAACAAACTGCAAAAGAAAAGAAAAAAAAAGAGATAATGAAAATTTCTGATAATAAAATATTGGAATCACATAAACATCTTTGGAAAATTTTAAAAAGGCAAAATATTCGATTAATGCGTAAATCACACTACTTTATCAAATCATTCATTGAAAAAATATACATAAATATTTTGCTATGTTCCATTACCTTTTCTAAGATCAATGCAGAACTTTTCTTTGAATCAACAAAAAAGATCTTTAATAAATTTATTTACAACAATAAAAGAGATAAAAAAAAAGAAGGAATTTATGAAACAAATCAAAATACAATGAATTTGATTTTGACTATAAATTTATTTTTTTCAAATACTTATAATACCGAAAAAAGGAATCAAAATTCTAATATTTATTGGAACTTATCTTCCCTGTCCCAAGCATATGTATTTTACAAATTATCGCAAACCCAATTACTTAACCAATTATTTAGTAAGTATCACTTGAGACCTATACTTCAATATCAAGGAAACTCTCCCTTTTTTAAAGATAAATTAAAAGACTTTTGTATGATACACGGAATATTTAATCCCAAATCAAGACATAAAAAAATTCATACATATGTAATGAACGAATGGAAAAACTGGTTAAAAGGTCATTATCAATATGATTTATCTCAAAAAAAAAGGTCTCGATTATTACCTAAAAAATGGCAAAATAAAATAAATAAACTTCGTAGGATTAAAAAAAGGGAATCAATTCAATTTGATTTCTATAATAAAGTGAATTCCATAAAAAAAAATGACTATGCATCGAATTCATTTATAAGTCAAAAAGATAAATGGAAAAAAAATTACAGATATGATCTTTTATCATATAAATACATAAACCCCCCTAATTCATACATTTCTGAATCGACATTTGAAATAAAAGGGGCCCAAGAAATTCCATATCATTTCACTACATCGAAACCTGAATCATTTTATATATTGGTAAGTATACCTAGTAATGATTATCTAGAAAAAGAATATCTTATTGATAGGAATACCAATTTGGATAGAAAATATTTTGATTGTAGAATTCTTTCTATTTTTTTTAGAAAAAATATTGAGATATGGACCAATGCAGATATTCGCAGAAAGATTCATAAAAAGGCTAAGACTGAAATTAATAATTTTAATATTAATAAAAGGAATATGATTTATCAAGAGATCCATAAAAAAAGTCTCTTTTTTGATTGCATGGGAATGAATAAAAAAAGGTTCTATGATAATGACAATCTAGAACCTTGGTTCTTTCCAGAACTTAGGCTACTTTTTGATGTATATAAGATTCAACCTTGGATCTTCCCAATAAAATCACTCTTTTTCAATTTTTATACAAATAAAAAAGGTAAAAACATTAAAAGTGTTGTAAATTTTGTATTGAATCTACTAAAACAACAGAATAAAAAAACTGTTGAAGAAGATTACGGAAAATTCGAAATGAAATATAGTATAAAAAAAAAACAATATAAGACCGATAAGGAAATGGAACTGGATTCCCTTTTAAAAAACTCTTTACTTTTTCAATTAAGATGGACTAATCCCTCGAATGAAAAAATATTGAAAAATATAAGGGCGTTTTGTACCCTACTTGGAGTAAAAGATCTAAAGGAAGCTGCTATATCCTCGGTTCAAAAAGGTGAAATAAACCTAGAAGAAATATTTATTAAAAAGGACTTAGCCCTTAAAAATTTGATAAGAAGGGGAGTATTTATTATTGAACCAATTTGTCTATCTATAAGAAGGGATGGAAAATCTATTATATATCAAACTATAGATATTTCATTGGTCGATAAGAAAAAGCACCAAACGAATAATAAATACACAAAAAAAGGATATATTGAAAAAAGGGAGTTCGAAAAATCCATTGTACGACACAGCAACATATTTTTTAGTGTAGACAAAAATAATTATGATTTCCTTGTTCCTGAAAATATTTTATCTCCCATACGTAGGAGAGAATTTAGAATTCGAATTTGTTTAAATTCCGAAAATTGGAATGTTGTGGATAAAAACCCAAGATTTTACAATAAAAACAAAATAATAAACTGTGGGCAAGTTTTGAATGAGGAAAAGCATATTAATACAGATGAAAAAAATTTGATGAAATTCAAATTGTTTCTTTGGCCCAATTATCGATTAGAAGATTTAGCTTGTATGAATCGCTATTGGTTTGATACCAATAACAGCAGTCGTTTTAGTATGTCAAGAATACATATGTATTCACAATTAAGAATAAATTCAATTCCAATGAAAATTAAAGATTTTATATGTGATATATTCGGTAGATGAAAACCTTAATATATACACTGTATAAAATTATAATATATAATGCTGATTTTATAATGTATCAAATTTTACTAGAAGGAGTGGAATCCCTTTAAGTCAAAAGAATGGAAATTGTTCTCTTTCATGAATACATATATAAGATCTTTTGATCCAAATTCAATTGAAAATTGAATTTGGATCAAATATAGAAAATATAAACTAACCACATAAACAAAAAACAAATGAGTATATGAATAAAAGAAATACAATTTTGATATATACTAGATGAAAATAACTAACATAATAAATACTATTATTTTTCCTGATCAGTAAGATTCACAGAAAAGACAAGATATAAATATTAATTTATGGTCAAAAATTCATTAATCTCAGTTATTACACAAGAAGAAAAAGAAAAAAATAGTGGGTCTGTTGAATTTCAAGTATTCCATTTCACCAGCAAGATACGTAAACTTACTTTACATTTAGAATTACACAAAAGAGATTTTTTATCGCAAAGAGGTCTACGAATAATTCTGGGAAAACGTCAACGATTATTGACTTATTTGTCAAAAAAAAATAAAGTGCATTATAAGAAATTAATGGATCAATTGGATATTCGGGAACCAAAAAATCGTTGATTTCATTTGAATTTTTTATTTGAATTTCTTATTCTTATCATTGTTATTTTTTGTTTTTTAATTATTTTTTCTTAGTTCAGTTATTAGCATTATATTTTTCATTTTAATAAATTCATGAAATAAAGAATTAAGGAAAAAAATATGACTATACCTGCTACAAGAAAAAATTTCATAATAATCAATATGGGCCCTCACCACCCATCAATGCATGGTGTTCTTCGTCTGATCGTTACTCTGGATGGTGAAGATGTTATTGACTGTGAACCTATATTAGGCTATTTACATAGAGGAATGGAAAAAATAGCGGAGAACCGAACAATTATACAATATTTGCCTTATGTAACACGTTGGGATTATTTAGCTACTATGTTCACAGAAGCAATAACAGTAAATGCACCAGAACGATTGGAAAGTGTTCAAGTGCCTAAAAGAGCCAGTTATATCAGAGTGATTATGTTGGAGCTAAGTCGTATAGCCTCCCATTTGTTATGGCTTGGACCCTTTATGGCCGATATAGGTGCACAGACTCCCTTTTTCTATATTTTCAGAGAGAGGGAATTTATATATGATCTTTTCGAAGCCGCCACAGGTATGCGGATGATGCATAATTATTTCCGCATCGGAGGAGTAGCTGCGGATTTACCTTATGGCTGGATAGATAAATGTTTTGATTTCTGTGATTATTTTTTAACAGAAGTTGTTGAGTATAAAAAACTTATTACGCGAAATCCTATTTTTTTGGAACGAGTTGAAGGGGTGGGCATTATTAGTGGGGAGGAGACAATAAATTGGGGTTTATCAGGACCAATGTTACGAGCTTCTGGAGTCCAATGGGATCTTCGTAAAGTTGATCGTTATGAGTGTTACAATAAATTTGATTGGGAAGTCAAATGGCAAAAAGAGGGTGATACATTAGCTCGTTATTTAGTACGAATCGGTGAAATGGAAGAATCCATAAAAATAATTCAACAGGCTTTAGAAGGAATTCCTGGAGGACCTTATGAAAATTTAGAAACCCGACGCTTTTATACGACAAAGAATTCCGAATGGAATAATTTTGAATATAGATTTCTTACTAAAAAACTTTCACCCAATTTTGAATTGTTAAAACAAGAACTTTATGTAAGGGTAGAGTCTCCAAAAGGAGAATTAGGAATTTATTTAATAGGAGATAGTAGTGTTTTCCCCTGGAGATGGAAAATTCGTCCACCCGGTTTCATCAATTTGCAAATTCTTCCTCAGCTAGTTAAAAGAATGAAATTGGCTGATATCATGACGATACTAGGTAGTATAGATATCATTATGGGAGAAGTTGATCGTTGAAATGATAATTGATACGACAGAAGTACAAACTATTAATTCCTTTTTTAAATTAGAATCCTTAAAAGAAGTCTATGGACTCGTATGGATTTTTGTGCCCATTTTCACCCTTGTCTTAGGAATAACAGTGGGGGTATTAGTCATTGTGTGGTTAGAAAGAAAAATATCCGCAGCAATACAACAACGTATTGGACCTGAATATGCCGGCCCATTAGGGATTCTTCAAGCTTTAGCGGATGGAACCAAACTACTTCTGAAGGAGGATCTTCTTCCATCTAGAGGGAATATTCGTTTGTTTAGGGTGGGACCTTCTATAGCGGTTATATCAATTCTACTAAGTTATTTAGTAATTCCTTTTGGATATCACCTTGTTTTAGCTGATCTCAGTATAGGTGTTTTTTTATGGATTGCCATTTCAAGCATTGTACCCATTGGTCTTCTTATGTCAGGATATGGATCAAATAATAAGTATTCCTTTTCAGGCGGTCTACGAGCTGCAGCTCAATCAATTAGTTATGAAATACCATTAACTATATGTGTGTTAACAATATCTCTACGTGTGATTCGTTGGAATATGAACTTTTTTATCTATTTTCTAGAAAATAGATAAAAAAAAATTTAAATTTAAATACAATAGAAATCTAATTAAATCTGTAAATATGAAAATAAAATAATATAATAAAAAATCTTATATCTTATATTATTTCATTTTTAAGCTTTATAAAGTTTCTAAAGTAAGTAAAAAGAAATAAATTAAAAGTATTGAACAAATATCTTTCTTTTTTTTTTTTCAACATTTAAGTTCGATGAGTTAAACCAGATAGTTATATGAGTGAAACAAAACTGCTCCTCAATTTGCAGTAAAAAATAATCTCATTCCCTAGAGTATAAGAAGGAAATTGAAGTAAACATAAGTTGTTAATCCCAAGATTTAAATTATTTGATTAATCGTCATATCTTGAAGCGGATGCAAAAGATCAACATTAAAGTATTTCTTACTATACTGGGGATCAATCAAAAAGAAGTGGGCAGTTAGGAACACTAAAGTACGCAAAGGATAAGTAATGGAAATAATGTAAGGTAATAAAAGAAGGGGGTTTTTGCATAAAATGAATCATAATAAGGGCTTGAAGTTGGTAGAAATAATCAAGCAGTACTTCCCCACGATTCCGATCTAGAGTATACTACTATTCGCTGATTAAATAAATAACTATCAAGAACGAATTAATCCTTTATTTTCTTTGCTTTTAGTTTTGAGTTTTCAGAAAGAAGAACAGGAACAAGACAAATATAATGCAATAAAATAATAGAATAAAAAGTTAATAATAATCATTCATTAACTAATGCCTAATTCTTTATATTTATGACGAGCATTTAATTAAAGGATTAAGTTATTGCTGAATAAAGATAAATTTTATAAATTATGATTATATCATTATAAAGGATGAGATCAATTCGGAAGTGCTTTTTATTCTTCTAGCAGACAGAATTTTATTGGTCATTGGACTCTCCAACCCTCAAAGTTTCTTTACATTCTTTTAAATTCTATAGAATCCAAGGAAAGCAATTAGTCCTTACCTTACATTTATTTGTGACCATAGAGGAGCCGTATGAAGCTTAGGTTTCATGTACGGTTTTGGAATAGCGATTAGAGCAGTGATGTTATTATCGACTATAATTATCTAATAGTTCAAGTACAGTTGATATAATTGAAGCACAATCCAAATATGGTTTTGGGGGATGGAATCTGTGGCGTCAGCCCATAGGGTTTATAGTTTTTATAATGTCTTCTCTAGCAGAATGTGAAAGATTACCTTTTGATTTACCAGAAGCAGAGGAGGAATTAGTAGCAGGTTATCAAACCGAATATTCAGGTATAAAATATGGGTTATTTTATCTTGCTTCTTACCTAAATCTATTAGTTTCTTCATTATTTGTAACAATTATTTACTTAGGTGGGTGGAATTTTTACATTCCATACATATCTATTACTGAACTTTTTGGAATAAATAAAATGTTTAGAGTCTTTGTAATAGCAATCAGTATCTTTCTTACATTAGCTAAAGCTTATTTGTTTCTGTTCCTTCCTATCACAACAAGATGGACTTTACCTAGGATGAGAATGGATCAGTTATTAAATCTTGGATGGAAATTTCTTTTACCTATTTCTCTAGGTAATCTATTATTGACAACTTCTTCTCAACTTGTTTCACTATAAAACTCTGAAAAAACTAATAAATGAAGATAAAAAAATAATGATATTATATATTCATAACTTATCTCAACTAAGAGAAATAAAAATAAATTTTATTAATGGATATCTATAATATGTTCCCTATGGTTACTGGGTTCATGAATTATGGCAAACAAACAATACAAGCTGCAAGGTACATTGGACAAAGTTTCATAATTACCTTATCCCATACAAATCGTTTACCTGTTACTATTCAATATCCTTATGAAAAATCAATCACATCAGAGCGTTTTCGTGGTCGAATTCACTTTGAATTCGATAAATGTATTGCTTGTGAAGTATGTGTTCGCGTATGTCCCATAGACCTTCCTATTGTTGATTGGAAATTTGAAAAAGATATTAATAAAAAACAATTGCTTCATTATAGTATTGATTTTGGAGTCTGTATATTTTGCGGTAACTGTGTCGAGTATTGTCCAACAAACTGTTTATCGATGACTGAAGAATATGAACTTTCTACTTATGATCGTCACGAATTGAATTATAATCAAATTTCTTTAGGTCGATTACCAATGTCAATAATTGGAGATTACACAATTCAAACAGTTATGGATTCAACAACTCAAATGAAAAAATAAAAACCCCTTGGTTCAAGAACGATTAACAATTGGTTTGGAATCAAGGAGGATTAGCCAAATAACTTTATTTTATCTATATTATTTTTTTTTATTCAATTAGGAAGGTATCATATAATAAAATAGTCCCTTTCCTGGCCCCCTTAGTAAGGTCATGAAATATTTCGACTTATTTATTTTTATTTTATTTCATAATGGATTTACCTGGACCAATACATGATATTCTTGTAGTCTTTTTGGGATCAGTTCTTATATTAGGAGGTCTGGGAGTAGTATTACTTCTGAATCCCATTGATTCTGCCTTTTCATTGGGATTGGTTCTTGTTTGTATATCCTTATTCTATATTTCATTGAATTCTTATTTTGTAGCTGCCGCACAATTCCTTATTTATGTGGGAGCCATTAATGTATTAATCATATTTGCTGTTATGTTCATGAACGGTTCAGAATATTCCAATGATTCTTATTTGTGGACCATTGGAGATAGGATCACTTCACAGATTTGTATAAGTCTTTTTTTTTCATTAATGACTATTATCCCAGATACCTCATGGTATGGAATTTTTCGGACTACAAAATCAAATCAGATTATAGAACAGGACTTAATAAGTAACGTTCAACAAATTGGGATTCATTTATCCACAGATTTTTATCTTCCTTTTGAACTCATTTCTATAATTCTTTTAGTTTCCTTGATAGGTGCAATTACTATGGCTCGTCAATAATAAATAATATAATAAGAAATAAGAACTTATATTTTGAGAATTAAAAGAATGAAAAAGGATTCAATCTCTTTTATTTCAATCTACTGTGAATATGCTCTTTTATCCTGTAATTCTTCTATTATATTCAACTTAATTGGTTGAATTTTTGTTCATATTTAAATGAATCAAGATTAATGAGGAATTTGTCAATGATGTTAGAGCATGTACTTTTTATGAGTGTTTCTTTATTTTCTATCGGTATCTATGGACTGATCACAAGTCGAAGCATGGTTAGAGCACTTATGTGTCTTGAGCTTCTACTGAATTCGGTGAATATGAATCTCGTCGCATTTTCCGATATATTTGATAGTCGGCAATTAAAAGGAGAAATTTTTTCAATCTTTGTTATAGCCATTGCGGCTGCTGAAGCAGCTATTGGACTAGCTATTATTTCATCGATCCATCGTAACAGAAAATCAATTCGTATCAATCAATCGAATTTGCTGAATAATTAGTAATAATTATTCTATGTGAAAATAGGTGAAAATAGGTGAAAATAGAAATAATCTAAATAAATAAGAATTAAGATTTTTATATTAATCTAAAAATTTAATAAAATGAACATGAATTTAATTCATATGTCATATTTCATGGTTATTTAAAAGTAAATCAAAGTATCTTGGCTTTTTCTCATAAACATATTTTAAAATATATTGATTCTTCAAATTTTTATAAATCATTGATTCATCTGGTAGAAAATATAATGATTTATATCATTATATTTTCTACCAGATTGAAATATTTTGTGTTCAAAACTTAAATTTATAGACCCAATGTCACATTCAGTAAAAATTTATGATACATGCATAGGCTGTACCCAATGTGTTCGAGCTTGTCCCACGGATGTATTGGAAATGATACCTTGGGATGGATGTAAAGCTAAGCAAATTGCTTCTGCGCCAAGAACCGAGGATTGTGTAGGTTGTAAGAGATGTGAATCCGCTTGTCCAACAGATTTTTTGAGTGTTCGTGTTTATTTATGGCATGAAACAACTCGCAGCATGGGTCTTTCTTATTAATATGTGACAAAAAACTCCACTTGAATCATTTGATTCCTCTTTACCGACAGAGGCCCGTACTCGAGAAAAGAACGAGAAAATAAAATATCTTATTCTTCTCCCGAGCACGGGGTTTTCTGATAAAAATTTATCTTGTCTTTATCACGAGTTATTTTCCTTGGTTAACAATACTGATTATTTTGCCCATATTTGCAGGTTCTTCAATTGTCTTTTTACCTCATAGGGGAAATAAGGTGTATAGGTGGTATACTCTATGTATATGTATACTAGAGTTCCTTCTAATGACCTATGTCTTTTGTTATCATTTTAAATTGGACGATCCATTAACCCAATTGAAGGAGGATTTTCAATTGATCAATCTTTTTGATTTTCACTGGAGACTGGGAATCGATGGACTTTCTATAGGACCCATTTTACTGACAGGATTTATAACTACTTTAGCTACTTTAGCAGCTTGGCCAGTCACTCGAAATCCACAATTTTTTTATTTCTTAATGTTGGCAATGTATAGTGGTCAAATAGGATTATTTTCTTCTCGAGACCTTTTGCTTTTTTTCATTATGTGGGAATTCGAATTAATTCCTGTTTACTTACTCTTATCCATGTGGGGAGGAAAAAAACGCCTGTACTCGGCTACAAAGTTTATTTTGTGCACTGCAGGAGGTTCCATTTTTCTCTTAATAGGAGTTCTAGGTATGGGTTTATATGGTTTAAATGAACCAATATTAGATTTAGAAAAATTGGCTAATCAATCATATCCTGCAGCATTGGAAATAATATTATATTTTGGTTTTCTTATTGCTTATGCTGTCAAATCGCCGATGATACCCCTACATACATGGTTACCAGATACCCACGGGGAAGCACATTACAGTACATGTATGCTTTTAGCTGGAATCTTATTAAAGATGGGAGCATATGGATTGATTCGGATCAATATGGAATTATTAGCTCATGCTCATTCTAGATTGTCTCCCTGGTTAGTGATAGTAGGAATAATACAAATCCTTTATGCAGCTTCAACCTCTCTCGGTCAACGCAATTTTAAAAAACGTATTGCCTATTCTTCCGTCTCTCATATGGGTTTCATAATTATAGGAATTGGTTCTATAACTAGTATGGGACTCAATGGAGCCATTTTACAAATACTCTCTCATGGATTGATTGGTGCTGCACTTTTTTTCTTAGGAGGAACCTGTTGGGATAGAATACATTTTGTTTATCTAGAAGAAATGGGGGGGATATCTATCCCAATGCCAAAAATATTTACCATGTTTAGTAGTTTCTCGATGGCTTCTCTTGCATTGCCCGGAATGAGTGGTTTTGTCGCAGAATTATTAGTCTTTTTTGGAATAATTACCAGCCCAAAATATCTTTTCATTCCAAAAATGTTAATTACTTTTGTAATGGCAATTGGAATGATATTAACTCCTATTTTTTTATTATCTATGTTACGTCAAATTTTCTATGGATACAAGCTATTCAATGTTCCAAACTCTAATTTTTTTGATTCTGGACCACGAGAACTATTTGTTTCGATCTGTATGTTTTTACCTGTAATAGGAATTGGTATTTATCCAGATTTTGTTCTCCCATTATCGGTTGACAAGGTACAAGTTATACTATCTAATTATTTTTATAGATACTAATTTTATATATTGAAAATATATAATTAGTATTAATTGGAAAGAAAGTTTTATAATTCTTTGACTTTCATATTTTCACGATTATTCGTTGTAGAATGAAAAAAAAAAGAAGAGTTAATTAGAATTTTAATTAGATACATCTAGAGTTTTTGAGAACCATTTGAATAATTCTCCCATTCAAACGGTTTTCAAAAACTCCCACAAATTTTCATTGTGTATCAGATGATGTTTTTATGTATTCGTCATATAGTTTATTTTCTTTAATTAGATATTAATTGGAATGAACCATAACTATGGAACCCGATTCCTAATAGATTGATCCCAAAATAGCATATCCAAATTAGGAGAAATCCTATAGAAGCCATAAAGGCCGAATTCGTGCCTTGGTCTTGAAATTTTGGATTTGTTCTAGTATGTAAATAAATTGCAAATACGGTCCAAGTAATAAATGCCCAAGTTTCCTTGGGGTCCCAATTCCAATAAGAACCCCATGCTTCATTAGCCCATACCGCTCCAGAAAGAATACCTATGGTTAAAAAAGTAAACCCTAAACTAATGACACGATAACTCCAATAGTCTAAACGCTGAATTAATTGATATTTATAAAAATTTTGAAATGAGATAAAAGAAGTCTTTTTAAAGACACTCCCCTTTTCGTTTAAATATTCCATCTCACCAAAGAAAATTGACTTCTTTAAACTGAAAAAATGATTTTTTTTTAAAAAATCATTGATGTTCTTTCGAAATGTAATCACTATAAGAGCAACTGATAATAACGATCCACATAAAAGAGCTGCATAGCTTAATAGCATCATACTAACATGCATCATTAACCATTGAGATTGTAGAGCAGGTACTAATATTGCGGGTTGATGCATTTCAGTTAAAAGACCTGACGTGGCGAAACCTTGGGTAAAAATGGCACTTGGTGCAGTTATTGCACTTAAATTATTTTTATGATTCCCAAAATACGGAATCCTATTAATAATAAAGAAACTCCAAGAAAGGAAGATTAATGATTCGTATAAATTACTTAAAGGAAAATGTCCCGAAGAAATCCAACGAATAACTAAAAACCCCGTTATAGATAAAAAAGTCGCTATCATCCCTTTTTCTGACGAATGATGTAATCCTTCAATTTCGTAGACTAATAAGTTCATCAAATGAATCATAATCACAATTGATATGATTGAAAAGGAAATATGAGTTAATATATGTTCTAAGGTCACAAATATCATCAACATAAAAAGGGTCCCTATTAAATAATTAAAATCGAGGATTAAAATATTCTATTAGATCTATTGTGTCTATATTATTTATTATTATATATGCCGCCACTCGGACTCGAACCGAGATGCTCTAGCACTGCTTCCTAAGAGCAGCGTGTCTACCAATTTCACCATGGCGGCTTACCTGAAATAATAATAGTAAATTCATGTTGAATTGTCGAGATATTGTCGAGATTCAATAGAGTTGGAAACAATGAAGAAAGATGCATTTCCATTCATATGGAAATCTTCAATATCAATAATACTTATTAAGTATCTTCATAAGTTCAGTTTTAAAAATCAACTTTTACATAACTTTTACATACTATAAACCTAGCTTTTGTTAATCCAGAATAATCAGAATTAAGGAGTTTTGTTCTCAGTCATCAGTCAAGGTCTCAAATTCATAATTTTTTTTTAGTTTCATTTATTTATACTCGAATTTAGAATCTCATTCACTTTATTTTTTATATTAATATTATTTAAATGAATCTTTTCTATTATATTGATGTAATATTAAATATTAATATTATATTATACAAATATAAATTATACAAATATAAAAAAAATATATAAAAGAAAAATATATTTGTATATTCAAATAAAATAAAATAAAATTGTTTGAGAATATTTTTTTATTGTATATTCTTAAATAAAAATATGCTCTTATATTATTGACATAAATTTATGGAATAAGTATAGATAATGAATAATAAAGAATAATTTATTTTTTTTTTTTTTCATATATGTCTTTCACATACAACGATAAAAATGAGTCACCTATTTTTGAATGGCAGTTCCAAAAAAACGTACTTCTATGTCAAAAAAGCATATTCGTAGAAATCTTTGGAAAAAAAAAGGCTCTTTAGCGGCAGTAAAAGCTTTTTCTTTAGCTAAATCTGTTTCCACCGGACAGTCAAAAAGTTTTTTTGTACGACAAAAAAAAGTATTGGAAAAATCTTAATTAACATGTATCAAAGAACTCCCAATTTTATATTTTTGAATTGGAAGACAAATAATTAAAATTTCCTAATGTTTTTTATTTTTATTTAACTTTTCCATATTAGTTAAAGCCAGGTAATATGAAAAATAAGAATCTTTCTTTTTACTGAATTAAAAGTACTAAGTATTGTGTATTTTATTTTTTTATTTTTTATAGTCTTTCTATTTAATCAAATTTATATTTATTTATATTGAATTCGTGAGATGATTTTTTCTTTCTTCATAATTGTGCTTTTCAAAATATAAAAGCACAATTATGATATACAACAAAGAATCTGAATATTTCATTATGTTTTATACTAAGGTTTTAGGTCTCGAAATAATTGAAAAAAAAAAAAAAAATAAAATAAATAACAATTTGTTTTCTTATGGAATATACATATAAATATGCATGGTTAATACCCCTTTTTCCGCTCCCAGTTACTATGTCAATAGGATTTGGACTTCTACTTATTCCGACAGCAACAAAAGATATTCGTCGTATGTGGGCTTTCCCAAGTGTTTTACTGCTAAGTATAGCTATGTGGTTTTCGGCCAATTTGTCTATTCAGCAAATAAATGGAAGTTTGACCTATCAATATCTATGGTCTTGGACCATCAATAATGATTTTTTATTAGAGTTCGGATACTTGATCGATCCACTTACTTCTATTATGTCAATACTAATTACTACTGTTGGAATCTTGGTTTTTATTTATAGTGATAATTATATGTCTCATGACCAAGGATATTTAAGATTTTTTGCTCATATGAGTTTTTTTAATGCTTCAATGTTGGGATTAGTTACTAGTTCCAATTTAATACAAATTTATATTTTTTGGGAACTTGTGGGAATGTGTTCGTATTTATTGATAGGTTTTTGGTTCACACGACCCGTTGCAGCAAGTGCTTGTCAAAAAGCTTTTGTAACTAATCGTATAGGAGATTTTGGTTTATTATTAGGAACCTTGGGATTTTATTGGATAACTGGTAGTTTCGAATTTCGGGATTTATTCCAAATAGTGAATACCTTGATCCATAAAAATGGGGTCAATTCTTTCTTTGTTACTTTATGTGCCTTTTTATTATTTGTCGGTGCAATTGCTAAATCCGCACAATTTCCCCTTCACGTATGGTTACCTGATGCCATGGAAGGTCCCACTCCTATTTCGGCTCTTATACACGCTGCTACTATGGTAGCAGCAGGTATTTTTCTTGTAGCTCGGCTTCTTCCTCTTTTCATAGTTATACCTTACATAATGAATATCATTTGTTTAGTAGGTATAATAACAGTGCTTTTAGGAGCTACTTTGGCTCTTGCCCAAAGAGACATTAAAAGAAGTTTAGCTTATTCTACAATGTCTCAATTGGGTTATATTATGTTAGCTTTAGGTATAGGTTCTTATCGAGCTGCTTTATTCCATTTGATCACTCATGCCTATTCTAAAGCTTTATTGTTTTTGGGATCCGGATCCATTATTCATTCAATGGAACCTATTGTTGGATATTCACCAGATAAAAGTCAGAATATGGTTCTTATGGGAGGTTTAACAAAATATGTTCCAATTACAAAAACTACTTTTTTTTTAGGTACACTTTCTCTTTGTGGTATTCCGCCTCTTGCTTGTTTTTGGTCTAAAGATGAAATTCTTCACGATAGTTGGTTGTACTCACCAATTTTCGCACTAATAGCTTGGTTCACAGCAGGATTAACTGCGTTTTATATGTTTCGGATGTACTTACTGACCTTTGATGGGTATTTGCGCATTTATTTTAAAGATTATAGTAGTTTTAGTAATATAAAAAAGAGCTCGTTTTATTCAATATCTCTATGGGGAAAGGGGACACTGAAGGAAGTAAATAGTAATTTAATTTTTGAAAAAATTAATAAGAATAGGTTTTGGTTTTTTTCAAAAAATCTCTATAAAATTGACAAGAATGTAAGAAATAAAATACGAGATTTTAGTACTTACTTTATAAATAGGTACACTTATATGTATCCTCACGAATCGAGCAATACTATGTTATTTCCTCTACTAATATTAGTACTATTTACTTTGTTCATTGGATTAATAGGAATTCCTTTTAATGGAGTAGTAATAGATTTAGATCTATTATCGAAATGGTTAATTCCATCGACAACTTTTTTTCATCCAAATTTTAATTCTTCTGAGGATTGGTATGAATTTTTGTCAAATGCTTTTTTTTCAGTAGGTATAGCTATTTTCGGACTATTTTTAGCATCTATTTTTTATGGATCTATTTATTCATCTTTAAAAAATTTTGGCTTAATGAATTTATTTTTAAAAAGAGGTCCTAAAATAATTATTCTGGAAAAAATAAAAGGTGTGATATACAATTGGTCATATAATCGTGGTTATATAGATGTTTTTTATACTGGTATTTTCACCATGAGTATAAGAGGATTAGCTGAGGTAATTCAATTTTTTGATCAATTTATAATTGATGGAATTATAAATGTGATTGGTGTTGCAAGTTTATTTATGGGCGAAGGTATAAAATATATGGGAGGTGGACGAATCTCATCTTATCTATTCTTATATTTTTCTTATATATCAATCTTTTTATTAATATTCATTATTTTCTCTTCTTTCAGTCTTCCCAATTTCCAATTCTCTTGATGGGTCTCCAGATCAGAATCTTCGTAAACTGGGCTATCTTGATAGCGTGCCTCTTTAAAGTGAAATTCAT